CTTTCGGATCAACAAACAAGAAATTGATTCCGATCCAAACTACAAAGAGGTAAGAAAATCAGGTAGTAGGTATTATTATGGATATGGAGGCCCCTTTTATATGCCTATCGTCACCACCCTCTAATCGCCTCACTGACGCGAGCTACCATCGCCCAATGCCATACCAGTCATTGTTGGGTCGGTCTGACCCCCAACACTCCTTGCTTGCCAACAACAGCAGGCACTGGCACGTCCACTAGCTGCTTAAAGTCTATCCATTGGCCAAAAACAGGATAACTTTTATCTGAAAACCCTTGCTTACGTTTCGAGATACCCTTCGGTAGGTCTTCGGTAGGTAAAGAAACTGAATCCCGATTCCAAAATGACTCAAAACCGGGGATCTTTTCACTCAGTTTTTAATGGCACCCACGAAGAACAGGAGGCACCCAGGCAGTCAAAAAAGATATATACTCTCAAACCAGAAGTACGATCCGACACGAGCTTGCCCTTCGACAAGCAAGCAATGCCCACCAGTGCGCACTGGCTCACTAAGTAAATACTTAGCCGGGTCGAACCGAGGGACTGACCCGACCCTACCGAACGAGCCAAACCGAGAGTCCTATACTTGTCTACCGGCCCTCTGGATTCTGTTCTAGACTTACCAATCTTGGCTAGCTTGTTTTCTGGCGCTAAGCCCTTATCTTATCTACACCTTTGGCTAATAGTTCAAATCATTATTCCCTCCCTTCCTTATCGACATTAGCTGTATCCCATATCTCCCCATATCATATTTCACCAGACCCCAGCCCCCGTTGAAGTACCACTCAATGGTTGTAGACACAATTGTGCGAGAAGTGGAAATGTTAATCAACGTGGACTTGCGGAGTTATAGTATGCTACCTGGCTGGCGAAGCCCATCCCATCTCCTTCCTAAAGAAAGAACCTTCCACTATCGATACGGAACCCTTTTCTCGTTCACAAATGAGTTGATTAGCTTATCACGTGGCCTGATATGATCAATTTCGTGGCTCGCTATCCTATAACAAGCTGTTTCTCCCTCACTTCTTCTTATACCGCTCGTGCCCTACGACTAGTAGGTCACTCACTAACTCCCTTAAGAGGTGCCTAATCAGGATATTGCTTCAGGAAATTCATTAACAGCTTATTCTGATTTAATGGTTCTTCACGGATATTCCAACAAGACCAAGAGCAGCGGTTTTTTAACTAAGAGCGGATATTCCGGGTTATCCCGCTAAATGGTCATTCCCTTCCTTCTTCCCCGTTATCTAGGAGCTTGCATTCGATGCCATCTTCATTAGCGCCGGATCTACTCTCTCCCCGGAACACTAAGTAAGACACCCGGAAGACTAAGACAATCGCCCTTCCTTGCTTTCATTTCAAAAAAAAGGAGAAGTTATCTGTCCGGCTTTCGAGTTCATTCTCTTTCATGTCGGAAATCTTCTTCTAAAGATGGACATGAAAAAGGAATTTGTCGAGTAAGATGAATGTGAAACTGATGAAATAGGAGCAGATTTTAGAACAGCTGATTCTAATGTAATGTCAAACCTCCTTCTCTTTAAACCGGGTATTCCCACTATGTCTAGATTTGAATAAGGGGCCTATCACTTTGATTCAAAAGTTGCTGATTCAATAGTTACGGATAAGTAAAGTAAAAGCTTGCGGAAGTCAAGCAGGAAAAGAGTAACAGTAAGAAAGGAATAAAGGAAAGCAGTCAAGCAAGAAAGCAGGCAAAGTCATTGAGCCTATTCTATTCCGAAAGTCCCACACATGGAATACCATCGGCATTCTTCTCCTACTTTCGCTGCTACAATTGCTTTAGCGCGAGCAGCAGTCGGTATTGGAAAGGTCAGTAAGTGCAGAGAATATAAAATGCTATAGTATGTTAGGCCTCCAAATGAAAAAAGGTATCCGTGCTGGGAAGACTTGAATTACCAGTCCTTAGGCCGACAGAGGAGTGAATGCATGGGATAGATGAAATTAACTATTCATATGCCTCTCGAAATCTCAATTCAGAATGGACATCTTCGATGAGAAGGAATTGGCCAGCGGGAAGTCAGTTTCATTTGGTGGTCTTTATCGTAGAATAAGAAAAAGAAAAGTAGCTGCACATGAATGCCCAGAGTAGGCAGCTATTGAATCAGATCTTCTCCTAGCCGGTCTTTCTGGTCTTGTTGGTGTGATCGTATTCAGTGCTTGATGCAATAGAAGCTGCTCTCGTAACCGTTGCTTGGCTCTTTGTTCGACCAGAATTCATATAATATAGACTAGGACGGGGAAAGAAGAAAGGGAGTCGGTATGCTTATGCTAATTCCTCATCCTCAAATCTTCCATCACTAGCTAGCTCCATATAGTCCCCATGGAACCATCCGATCTAGAGCGAGCCTCAAACGAGATCTTTCTTCCTTTCATCCACTCCTTCAATCCATTCATTACTCCTATCGCCAGCTAAGCTAAAGCTAGCCTTCCACCCGGGCATTCAAAGCAATCTTCTAAACCGACTTCGCACTCTATTTTATCTCCCCCTCTCTCTCCAGCCGGGGAAGGTCAACTAATCTCGATCCAATGTTCTCCTCTCCTAGCTCCATTTCCTGAAATGACGCGGAAGCATCTGACCTAGGTTCACCTAGCCTTGGAGGGAAAGCAAATGAGCTTTCACTTTCAGAAGTAGCTATCTCTTCAACCCGGCAGGGCAAACTATTCATCTTTCTTTCCATCGATTGGATCCAATGCATTGCCATCTCCAGACCCAGATTCTTCCATTTCCCGGCCCGGAACGGGATACAAACTCGCCGAAGCAGTCTATCCTTCGAACCGATTCAAGCTCCTTTGCAGATACGGAGCCGGACCGAAGCAATGAAGAAGGTGAACTCCCAACTAAGCTTGTCATTCCACACCCGGGTATCGAATCCGAAGAATGCAGTAAGCTACCTCTCACCCCTCACTGGATATTGAAGCTTCAAGGCATCGACCGCATCAACTAATCCATTTCCAGTGCTTGGCGGGCCTCTGCTCCAAGGCAATCTCTTCCATTTCCATCAGCTGGGCATCTCATTGATTCACCATCCCTCGAAGGGCAATAAGGAGCCGAAAGCATGCATGGGTCTAGAACCCCCATCCCCCCATCCGATTCAGTGGAAGCTAGAAAGAGTGGTTTGCAAAAGTATCCGACATGTGTAAGGTGTGGTGGTCTCAAGTAGTTTGATCGCTTTGGTTATAGTAAACCGCCGCTTGCCCCTATTCCCAGTAGCGCTACTTGAATGTCATCAAAAATCAAAGCCCATTCCCTCTCTCTGTTGGTTATGTACAGGCACCCTGCTCTGCCTGCCTTATATCAACTTCACACCCACCCTGTGTGATATGCAGGGTTCTCAATAGTCAAAGAAGCGATCAGGCTTTTCCCATCCGAGAACCTAGATAACTTAGTGCTATTGAGACCATGATTCCTCAATGGCCCTCTACCGTAGTATAGGAAGTCAAAGGAGGATCATGTCGACTTGCTTTTTACTGTGAAAATGAATCCTAAGTACTAAAAAGAACTAACGGTACTTTCACTTTAACAGGAACCCGACCCCCTTGCCTAAAAAGAGAGAGATGCGAGATGCGCTTCAGTTGCTGATGCCCTACGACCTTTGTTACCTTAAAAGCAATGTCCACTTTCCTGTGCTACCGAACAATAGTGTAAATAGTCAATAGCTCTTTCAGTCCTGCAGTTTTAGCAGGCAGTAGGCTAATAGGCATATCTCATTCAACGCCGGCATACGAAAAGCAGAGCAACTTGACTATGAGCAAGTCCAACTCACGAGACACTTCGTGCCTTCCTTCATCTCTCTTTCATAAGCAGTAGTCCATTCATATCTCATTCATAGGCTGTAGGCATACATAGGCTTCTGTATTTGTGAAAACAGTTTTCGTAGGCGGTAGGCAGTAGGCAGACGCTTAGCTGGCGATAGGAGGCACTGGCTTATGGCGGTACGAACTACTGGCACTGTCATCTTTCTGCGCTGATCTGTCTGCTCATCCGGATCAATTGCCTTCCACTTTTCCCTCTAGATCATCGATACCTGGAAGGGTGGCGGGGTCCCGTCCCTCTCTCTTGGCCGGCCTATTCTTGTCCAGTAATCCTTCTTCTTTCGTTAAGAGTTCCGCGCTTTCCTTCTTTGGGTGGCATCGTATAGTAAGGTGAGAACTTCTTCGAGGCCCCGTCGTCTAGGACAGAGAGGCTGTACGTATAGAGAAGGAAAGTCTATTTATCCCAGAGTCTAGCTAACCCAAGATCAATCTTGAAGAGGTTCTTCTTATTCAGTAGCAGATTCGGATAGTGATCAGTACCCCTCTCGTTCTTCCCATAGAAAGCTTCTTCTATGAAAGCAAGTAAAGGTTGACTGAGCTTTAAAAGAAGAGGCTCCTTGAGTCATGCTACTGGACTTTAGGCATCTCTTATTTATATGAACATTCACCTCCAAAGCTGAAGATGGATATCGGACTCTGGGATTAGTGTAGCGGCTAGTCTCCTTGTTATCAGATGACCTAAGTGACGTGACGGCGGAGGACTCGCTAGCAGGATGCAAAGATCCGATCCCCACTGGAACTCGACCTATCCCAATATCCCTCGCTACACACTCTCACCCAGCTTCATGGTCACACTGATAACTGTTCACTGTCTTGCTATCTGAACTTGAAGATTCAGTTTGTGTTCCGTGAACTCAATAACCACTTATTTGAAATGCTATAGCGGGTGCAGTTGAATTGGGATCAAAAAGTGCTTCTATCGAGGAGGCCCACGCTTCTTGTGTTGAAGTAAGTACACCGGTGACGTATATAAGATCAATGGGTTCTTTCCTCAACTCAGAAGAAAATTAGTCAAAGCCTATAAGATAAGTGAGACAAATTTCAAGAAGCGAGACAGGATCGTAGGCTAGATTCAGGCTATCCGACATCGAATCATCTAGTTGCTTTGACTTCTATTTTTTCATCGAGATTGGGTTGGTATTCAGTGCCGTGGGTACAAGATCGAAAAGAGACTGGGACGATCCACCATCGTTTCTGGCCGGTAAGAGGCAGTCCAACTCTCATACAATTACAAGGCTGGGTGACCGGTCTTGGGTTGTGTGGCCCCGCACAGGGTTCGGCACCCCCAATGAGCGGGGGTGTGAGTAGGTTCCTATCCCTGTGCCTCTATGGTACGTTCTCTTCCTGAGAAAGACCATATGTGCTCATTGGCCAGCAATGTGCCTGCGGACACTTGCAGCTGTCAAGGGATGTTCACCTGAAATCCTCATAAAAACCAACATCAAAATGAAATGGAATGTTGGGTTTTTCCAGTCCAGGTGGTCAAAAATTAGAAATTTTCCATCTATTTCTTGCTTCTTAAGAAGAGCTTCCGCTTTCTTCTTTCTTTTCTTTATCTTCGCTATTTGCTGTTCTATTCTATTTTGGAAGTAGTCTTTTTTGATTTATGGAATGCAGAGGGCCCTACTTTCGGGAACAAAATGGTTCCATCTGAAGGATCTCACGGCTCGGAGGGGGAATCCTCAAAAAATCTTATTTTACAATTTTTCAAAAAGGTAAAAGCCCTTTTTCATTTCAAAAAGGAGAGCACCCCCCCACAAGCAGAGCCCATCACACCGGAATCTTTATTTCAAATTGAGATTCATCCTAACGATACCCCAAACGAATTACGTGAAAAGGCTGCATTCCTACTTTCTTCATATTACGCTGAAGCAAAGATATATCGAGATCATTATATCTGGTTAGACATCGCACAACACTTAGCCTTCGAGAGAAACGGTCAAAATAATGTCAGCCGCGAAGATCTCGTTGGGCTCATCCAAGCGCTCAAAGATCCAGCGAATGAAGGGCGGGAATTGTACCTAAAAAGTAAGAAATTTCTGCTCAAAGACGATCATCGCTATAATAAACCCTTAAGAATAGAATAGGAAAAGAAGATAAGGAAAAAGATCCCCTTTGGTACTCTTTAGGGAATAAAACGCCCCCAATAAAGTGATACTCTTTATTGGGGGTATTTTTCTATCTCTTTCTTAGCTTAGGTTCGGCAGGTGTCGTTGGTTCTGTCTTAGGTCGGTCACTCGGTTCTTCGTCTTCGCTTCGCAGGTTTGTTAATGAGCCACGGCCCCATACCATCCTTTGTATTTCAAAAATGGATAAAGCTTATTTTATTCCATTTCTCGTAATACTGGTGTGGTGTGGTACTTTTTAGTGAAGGAGAGGGATGGGATGGGTCCTCCCCCTTCAGCCCATTAACAGAAGTAATCGAACTTGCAGATCGGAATGAATGGTGGTTCCCACAGGGCTGCCTATTCCACGGCGACTCTGTCCCTTGACATGATTGACTATACCTAACTATGGATAGCTAGAAATAGCGCCCGATCGACGTCATGTGGTTATCCCTTAACTTACGAGTAACTGGAGGCATGGTCCATTGGTTAGGTGGACACCGCCTCGTTTCCCTTCGAATCTCGTAGTTTTACTGTACTTTACTGCTCTACTCTCGGCACACGCATTAGAATCCCAAACCTTCCTGATAGTGCTTTTGGGATACCGATGATTAGTCGGTCGCGTATTGTGTCATGTATTTAGGGGGCCCTTTCCGCGTATGAACGCATTGGGAACGGGTGACCAAACCAACCTCTGCCTCGCTTTGGCAGCCTAGACTGTTGTTCTACTGCTTAATGCAATAGTGTCTACTTATTTCAGGTCCCGTTGTTAACGCACTAAACTCTGGTCGGTCTCCTCCATCTGCCCTCGAGCAATTCGAGTTGATCCTTCATATCTCGATTTTTTCGCATGTCTATTTGTTCAGGTCTCTCTGACCTTCCTCCTCACCATGCCCTATGTTTATTTGGACGATTTCTCGGATCTACTTTGCTATACCATTCTCCGATCGCCCTCACCATAGATACGGATTAATTAGTGCGTACTCATCTCCCCCACAGCAGAGGCGTCAGCCCAGCCTGCATGTGCCTATTTTAGACGTTTTTCTTCGTCTAACTACGTTTGCTCCTCCGTTTGCTGGTTGTGCCTATGCCGCTTTGTCATCGTTAGTTTATTCGTGACTCTTAGCCGCTTCGCTTCCTTTGATGGCGCTTTCTTATTCAAGATGGCTTTACCGCGGGCTTTCCACGGTGCACCTAGTTATTCGAAACAGACTCTTTAATCCGATCCCTCGGCAATACTCCTCTGCTTGTGCGCGTGTGCCTCTTATGGCGGCTGCTGTTCATGCTATCTTAACTTTAGACTTGACTTGAGGAGCTACCAACTCCAGTTCGCCCGGACACAAGCAAGGTCAATGTCAATTTAGGCTCAAGCAAGAGCTCCTACTCGATATATCTTATCTTATAGAAAGAGAAAAGCACATAAAGGTACGGCGGACAGGCTAACCAACCAGAGTGACTTACAAATCAAGGAAAGACGAGCTAAAGCCAAGATTACGACTACAAAGCACAGTCAGCGGTTCAGGTTTTCGAGAGTCGAAGGCTAAGGCCAGTTCCAGTTCATCAACCGAAAGCTCGGCTTGGGAGCTCGGGTTAGGGACGGTTTCGGGTGCTTATGAAGTTGCTTATACAGTTGCTTATGAGGGTCCTGATCGTTACCCAGACCCACCACTATATCCACCACCATCACTAAGAGCAGAGGTCAAGGTAGCACCCCTAGCAGCTTCACAGGTTTCATCTCCAGATCAAGACCGGGTTCCATGCCCAGTATCAGTTCCAGTTGTTCCAGGTGAAGACCCAGATCGAGACCGAGTAGCTTCACTAGTAGATCCAAGTCCAGTCATTGATCCCGTTGGAGTAGAAGCAAGGGTACCTAGAGCAGCAGTTCCATCTCCCGATCGTGATCGATACCCATACCCATGCCCAGCATCAGAACCTGCGACTTGCCCCGGCATCCCTTACAACTAGAGATAGAGATCCAGATTAAGATCTTCGTGTTCGAGATCCATACGCGGATCCATATCCATATCCATACGTAGGAGCAGACTAAGTATCTCGTTCTCTTATATTCGTATATTCTGTCGATTAAGCAAAGCAGTTCGATACCCATCAGCAGCAAAGGCCTCGACGTACAATCGGCGCATGAGATCCAACATGCATGCATTACTGTCTTAAGCTTAAGCCAATCAGTCCTGGTAGGCGCACATCCGTTGCTTGTTCATTCCGGGTATGCGCAATCAGTACGATTCTTTTCCCGTACGATATCTTCTTTTATTCAATTTGGTAGGCAAAGGGGTAAGCGAACATGGCTGTCTTTGTTTGTTAATAAGAAAATTGGTAAGTAAGCGCAAACAGTACGAATCTCTTTCTGTATTCAAGCCTGTTCCTAGTCGCTCGGACTCTTATTGTAGTGTGAGCCTTGAAAATACCCGAAGTTGGGCAATCAGCAAGGAATGGGCTAGCTAACTCACTCAAGGGACGGGAAGGGCCTTACAAATGAGAAATAGAAGAGATAAGCTAAGCAGGAAAAGATCTTTACAGAGGGGACCGGTGAGGGAGTGGGAAGAAAAGAGAGGGAATGGTATAGCACTATAGGGAATATGGAAACATATAGGAATTAGGAAGCATATGGGAATGCCATAACAGAGATCAACTAGAGCTTATGCCAAGGATGACTTTCCCAACACTATCAGTCCTACTCATGCTTGTGAAAAAGAGGAAAATCGCTAATTACAGGCAGTGTGTTCCACCTATGAGAAGATCAATTAAACTGGCCTACGGCTAGAAGCATATAAACGACATACTAAGCAGAAGCGCGTAGACTCAAAAGAAGGGAGAGGGGCAGAAGCTTCCTCTTCTATTCAGCAAGGGAAGTCATCTACTCTGCCAAGGCAAGAATCGAAGACTACGGCTTACAAGTCAACGACTTTCTTAACTAGAAGTCTCCTACTCATTTTGAAAGGGATATCCCTAAAAGGGGGCCAACTAGGAATCCTGTTACAGGCGGTGGTGTATGTATTTCCAAAGTATTTCCACTTATTCGAGGGAAAAAAGTCAGGTTTAAGGGAAAAGATGGACATATAAACTAAGCGACATCCAACAGAAGCCTAGGCTCGAAAGAAGGAGCGAGAAGAGGCTTCTGACTCATAAGCTACTAGCCCGAAAGCCTTGCCAACTAGGTCTACGTTACTTACTAGCTAGCCTAACAAGAGAAGTACTGGCCAATGGAAGTACTTACTTAGCCTACCGAGCCTATCAATAAAGGAGAGGCGGGCAGAGAGCCGGCTAAGCCATATTTACCGAGTAGAATGAATGTATGTGGATTAGACGGCAGATCAGGGCAGCATGTGAAAGCAGAACTAGTACAAAGACCATAAGAGGGCTTGAACTAGCGAGATAGGCTCAAAAATCGGCAATTGAATTGAGAAGGTTTTCCGCAGTTGACCGGGAAAGGCTAGCAGAAGAGGGAAGGGCTGGGGGGCAGATTCCACCGATCAAAGAAGCCAGGCTACATAAGACTCTCTCGGAATGGACAGAAGAGGCTACGGGATTCGCACACTAGCAGGGCCAATCAGCGAGACTTTTTTTTACAAAAAGACTAAACAAGGAATTGACTGAATAGGACACGAGCGGGTATTTTCAAGCCTATGTGACCAATGCACTTATGCTGCCTTCACTCAAACACTTTCAAAGAAGCAAGGGGAAGACTTTAATACTGAAATCGATTCACTAAGCTAGCTTAACTCTTAAACTACTTGAACTAGAGGAGCGGTACGAGCTACTAATAGGCTTACTACAAAATAAAGGCAGCCTATTTGAGATCCTTTTTCAAGGCTCAAGTACTCTGACCCATAAGACCGATTAAGGAAGACCAATTAAGGAAGGGGAACTATTGTGCGGTTTCCTCTTTGTTGAGCATGGCGCTGATGAATGATGGTCTTGGGTCCTCTTTTGTTCCCAAGTTGACTTCTATCAGGTCGTTGACAGTTGCTTGTCCACCCTCTTCGAACTGGGGCGGCGCAGACTGTAGCTCCTGTCTTGGTCTTTCCTCTGGGGGGTATTCTGTCGCGGTTTACTCATCGCATGATGATCCTTCCTCCGTGGAGATTGAATATACAGCCGCAGACTGTCTTTATCCGACCCTTTCGTCTTCATACACACTTTCGATGATAAGTACGCCAGAGGGAAGTCTCGTTCTGAAGGAGAGTCCCGCAAGTTGCCTTTGATCAAGCCCTTACTTAATCTTCGTACACACTTTCGATGATGGATTCACTCTCTTTCATTACTTCCTGGAATGGGAATGGCGCATCTCCTTTGACTGAAATTAAGCATGAAGGGCTGAGCGTTTGGTCTGAGTCGATTGCGGTGACGTAAATCAGCATTGACTGGCCCACCCATTCCACTTTCACGTCGAAGGGCCGTGCTTTTGTCCTCAGCCGCCTCTTCTTATGCTTTCTCCCAGATGGGCCGGGTTGAGAAAATTCTTCTGACTTCGGTGTCGTGGGATGGCGTGGGCCTCGGTCCGGAGATTAGGATTGATGAAGCTCCTTTTCTCTTCTTTTTGAAGAACCGTTGGATCCTCAATGAGTACCAGCTTTATTTTCTCCCATTCGTCTTGAGCCTGTCAAAGACGGAGACTCGAGGGACTGCTGGGGTACGGCGTGGCAAGAGCCCTGTAGATGAGTCTTTATCTGAGACTATTTGAAAGATGGCTGCCTTTTGCTTATTGTCGCAGTAGCCTAAACCTTGTCTTTCCCGGTCGATCGTTCCGTTGCCGGCCAAGACTTCGTTCTGAGACTCAGTTAACATCTGTTCGAAGGCTCGGAACATTTTTCTTCCTCCATGCATGCATCAGGATCTAGGACTGCTTTCTTCAGCATTCGGTGTACTTTCTTACTGTACTGGAGAAAGACTAGTCGTTTCCTCTCGTTTGATTCTCTTTTTAGAGTCCCGTTTCCTGGAGACGGCTGTTCCATCTTTCCCATCGAATGGAAGTTGATAGCCTTCCCTTTTCTGGTGGGACAAAGAAAGTTTTATGCGATTCCACGAAGGTACAATTGGTCTTCCTCTGAGGGAGGACATATCGGGAGTCAAGCCCTTCTTTAATGTTAACTGGTTCGAGGGCTCTTGCGCCTTTTTTTCTGTAAGCCCTTGGCACATATCAGGCTTTCTTTGGTCCTTTCGGTTCAGCCTTCTTATTAAGTCGTGACTTAGGGGCCTTGCTTGGAGACTCTGCCTTTTCTGCGCAAGCGTGCTTGGTGTAGAACCTTGCATCAGCATAGTATGCCTCTTCGTTGCTGAAGGGATCATCGTCGGCTATGATCGTACCCTTCCCGTTCCCCAGAGGATACTAAATGCATTGGTGGTATGTAGACGTAACCACTTTGTCTTAGTGCATCCAAGGTCTCACTAGGAGGGCGTTCAACGAAGTTTCCACGTAGATGATGAGGAAAGATGTGGGTACCAAAAATCTACATAGCATATAGGCCCTACACGTGGAAAATGAATAAAACCAGTTCTCCCTCGACCTGCAAGTATTCTAAATGGTTATTGTTTATGCTCTATACGAGCATCAAAATGGGAGGGCCCTGAGAAATCCACTTTGTACCTTCGCTTCGTCATCAAAGCCTCTTCGCTACTCCGAACTCTACACCTATTTAGTTCTGTATTGTACTCTATCTATTTGCTTTTCTAGTGCTACTTTCCTTGTTCAAGCCGGTATTAAGTAAGTAAGTAGTAAGTAAGTGAAGTGGTGAATTGGCCATTGGAAAGGAAGAATAGGGCTCATTTCACGTATATCTATTTATTCTATTTTTCTTCTTTTGTAAGGCAAACCGTTCTCTTATGTCAAAGCAACGGTTCTCTCTAACCTTCTCTTACTCGCCTTACTTGAAACCTGTCCATTTTTCGTACCTTCGTATCTATAATCTAAAAACTTCTCACCTCTGTGCCTTCTTTACTTCCCGGCTCAAGCAAGAGCCGCTGTGACTGAAACAACAGGAAAGCTACCTTAATCAGTCAAGCAAGCAATTTGAATAGGGATTATGAACAGCCCCTTACCTTGGCCTTACCCGTTCGATTTCTTGTTCTAAAAGTCGAAGTCCTTTCGTTAAGTCGAATTGAAAGGTAGGTTTTGTCAGTGATTAAATGGAAAGGGGGAGCGGTTCGGGCCTTGAACTTTGACTTTGATTTTAGGCTAACTAAAAGCCGAAACAAAGGCCAAATATCGGCATGTAACTGAGAAAGATGGGATTCGGTCAACAAAAAAAGGAAATTCAAAAACTCCCTGTCGACAATGATGAAAACCAGATCGAACTCTAAAGTCAAGCCCTGAACTTCATTGTTCAAGCTCTTGAACATGGGTTGAGTTCATACATATTGAATGCTTTCCTATTCAACAAGACATACTACCAACTCCTTTGAAGCGACTACCACTACCGAAGCAGGCTTGCTTGTTTTGGTTACCGGTTCGGGTTTAGAAACCAGAGAAAGAAGATCCGGTTGGGCTTGCTAGCGATGGGAGATTAGTCACCGGAAGACTGGAGTCTGGCCGTCCTGAGTGATAAGCACTGCTAAACCTCAGTTCAGTGCCTAATTTCTTCCGTAGCACCCTCTATTAGAGGGCAGACTGGTGTCTTGATCGGACGTAATGCTCCCCTTTCGTCATAAGGCGTGGTTTCTCACCACCTAATGATGATCAAATCACGATCATGGGGTAGCCCGGTTCTAATTCCATATGCGGATTCTAATTGAAATCAAGACCCCGAAGCTTATTTAGTTTCAGATGATGCAGAGCCAATTCGAATTCCGGATCCAATCCCATCTCCTGAGCTATACCTATAACTTCTGAAAATGTAGATTTGCCTTTAATAAGGCGAGATGGAGACCCTTATTTGGACCCTTGTGATCGAGCTTATGATTGTAAGCGGAGCCATAGTCAAACGATCCAAACCAGGTTGAGAGCGTCGAAGCTTATCCACCTGAAGCACTCACACTCACTTCTACTCCTGTCCTGCTGTGGAAGCAGTGGCCGGAAGCTTCACTGTGGAGGCAGGCGGTCTGATGGAGCTGATTAGATCCACAACCGAGATGGAGCCATCCCTTGAACCCAGGTTTGAATCCTGAGACTGGCCCACAAGAATCCATCTCAGGATTAGAACCTGCAATACAAAGACTAACGAGGTTACTGAAGCTGCTGAATCGACCTCTGAGAAGGAAGAAGAACAAGAGCTACTGCGGTTGAGGAACAAGCCGTCGTGGCTGCACCTGTCAAGTTACACGATCTTTCTGTTTGCCTGCTTTGATTAGGCTTTATTCCCGAGCGCTCTTTTTAAATGCTCTGGTGGAGCTGGAGAAGCAAGACTAGCCCTTATTAGTAATTAGTAAAGCTTCGGCCTTGCCTTTCTAATCGGCATCTTTTGATCGTTTTACTGTCATAATGGGAAAGATCCACTACACTGGCCCGAGAAGGTGTGTAAACGGTCACTCTATAACTAGAAGGTATCAATGGACACATTTTTCATTTATAAAAAAAAAAGAAAGTAGGGACCTAAGCACGAAGCTATTACACAATCAAAGCCTTTTTTATCTTTTGCGAACAGACGCACAAGATAACCTTTGATACACGCCACTAGCTGTTTAACCACTTTACCGAGAACAGTAAAATCACACAATTCATTGGCTTATCCTCTAAGGAAGTCAAAAAACCCCACATGCTCTTTCCCATATCACCTATACGAATCCGAAGCTAACCCCTGCACCAGATTCATCCCCTTGAATAATGGGTTTGCCTGCGAGTCTTTCTTTGAATTTATGATGGAGAGACGGGGAAGATAGTGAAACTTTTTTTTCCGGGCTGGCTCATTTGAGAAATCTGGGAAGCGACGACGAAGAAGCGATTGATTATTCCTATAAAGCCGAAGCCAGTAAAAAACCAATTCGCGCATTAGCCCATCTCATAGAAAAATAATGGTGCGGGGTTCCAAACCTCCTATTACTATTAAATAAAGGTAGAACAGAAGAGAGGAATCAATCACAGTTTGACGTGCCGAGGAAGATGAAAAGAATAGATGTGGTATACCGAAAAGGTAGAGGAGGCCTGTTGCCGAGACCCCGTCCCCTTGCAGAGGAGGCAAAGCACCGTAATGAAAGTTCAGATCAAGTGCCAGAAGAAATGGTCGACTCTGAATTCGGATTGGTTTGAATCGAGAATGAAAGATTTTCTCTCCTCTCCCGGCGGCTTTGACTCATGGCTATAGCCAGTTGCTAAGACGATTCCCATTCAAGCATTCTCATTCAACGGTCTATCAATGCTGCCTTTTTCTAAATTCCTTTCTTTCTACTAGTTTTTACAAAAAAAAAATTGCAGGAAGTAAACGACCTTCCGAAAGAAACTTCTGAAGTCACGTCTTTCAGTACTGGGACTGAAGTCAAGTACTTTTTGCTCTTTGCCTAAAGCCCTCCTTCCGACTTAGAAATACCAACTATAAATAGCTTTAGTCTTGATAAGGAAACGTCTTTCTAGAGCTAAGGGGAAGGTTTGGAACCCTAGTAGCAGAATGGAATCAGTTTACCGGGCTGACTTTCATGCCAAGACGAGTAGTTTAACTTATCACTACCTCGTCAGGGCGTTGAGAATTGTTTTTTTGCTTTTATTGTTAAATAAAAAAGTATGAAAATAGCCTTTGCATAGTTTACGAATTCTGCTTAGTAGGGACCTAAACACAGGAATGGTTTTTCTCAGAGTCAGGCCACGCCTTATGACGAAAGGGGGAGAAAGGACGGGTCACCTGCCGATCTGTGATCAAACAAAACTATACCTGAAGAATGGGATACAGATTGACCGGCACAAAAGCCATCTCTATCAATCTACGCTCATTGATGAGACGGCGACATAGAGAAGAAAGTATACCGTTTGTCACCCCCCTTGTCACTTAAAAGTAAAGAAGAGATACAAACTTTGGAATTTGGTGGGATCGAGGATGGAATCGAATAGCGAATGCACTTGCGGTTAAGACAGGTCCTGCATCTCCTACCTAATGCAATTGACCGACCCGGCATCTCTTTCGTTCAATAATGCCTTTGCTTCAAGACGCTATTTACCAATAAGAATAGGAAAAAGACACTACCTTTTTGTTTTGAATTGAAGAAGCCGAAGGGGTGAACGAGCGCTGCGGTAACGAGCCGTAAGAAAGATGAGCAGAGCATTCCTTCCGCCGGCCTTTATAGGAGTAGGGGAGCGTGGTGAGATAGATAGACGTCCAATCCTGCAGCAGCTAGTTGCTCGGCCTTAGTCTTGGGCTGATCTCACACTTCAATCAACCCCTTCGTACTTCGATCCAATCAATCGATCGATCAAGAGGCTAATCTCTTTTGTTTGGGCCGGTAACTAAAAGAAAGTCCTCGCTTTCTCTTGAACAAGGAACGGGCAGCATAGCATTAGCTTCAATTGAACAAGCTCAACCTTGATGAAAAAGAAAAGAAAGGTGGTAGACCGAAGAACCGTTGAACGCTTCAACTTGGCCACTGAAGAAGGCGAAGGCTGGGCGAGAGACTAGGCCAACTTACAGCTTACTGCCATGCCATGGTTTAAGCTTTAGGCTCCATAGACGGAACTATGTATTAGGGAGGGGAGGACACCACTCAGCACCTAAGGTGGGGTTCAATGCCTAACAAAAACGGCAAAAAAAAGAGATGTATGGCGGAGGGAAGGAGAGAAAGAACGCATGCATGGAGATTCTGTCTGTCGGAGGTTCGAGAATCTATGAAAGGACATCTAAGACTAAGGAATAATTCGAGGAAGTCCATTACTGAGAGAAGTGGTGATCTCGTCTTGCTTGCTGGGAGAAAGGAAGCTTCCGGACCACCTTTTCCAGCCAGATAGCGAGCGATCACTCAGCAATGAACACTAACTGAAAGCGGCCGGGAATGAGTACCTATCCCTTACGGGAATCGAACCCGTGTCTTCGACATGAAAAGACGATGTCCTAACCACTGGACGAAAGGGACCAAAAAGCCATTCTTCATATACCTCAGCTCCGAGAATAGAAGTGGTTCGTTTTCTTTCTATACGCAATTCAAGATTTCGTTTGTGTTCATGTTGGCGATTTCTGATGTGAATTCGGCGGGTCGTCCCCCCTTCCTACGGGTTCCCCCACCGACCCAGTGACACACCAACCACGCCCCTTCCCTTTCTCCGATCATAAAGCCCCCAGATTCCTTTCTTTGTCGTTCATCCCCCCTGAACAGAATAAGTAAGGCCCTGTTCTTTCTAATTCAAAAAAAAAAAGAAAATAGGGGCGAAGCGCCCGTTTGAAGTGGCGAAGGCCTATGCTAAAGTAAGAAAAAAAGTACGTTAAGGTTACGAAGTAAGATCAGCTGGTTAAGGAAAGCTCAGGTTATGAAATCGCTTAGCCGTTAATTAATTAATTCTAATTATTCTAATTAATTAAGTAGTAGTGAGGCGTCGGTACGGAGTTGCGTCAGCTCTAGATATAGACTAGGCTAAGGTAAGGGACGGACTGAATCTCTTCTATTCTCTTCACTTACACTTCCGCTGCGTCTAACGAGGCTCAGGTGCGGAGCCTTCCACTGTGGACCGAGACTACGCAAAGGTAGAACACCATAGAAACTTCACTGACTTTATCATAAACCTTGATTTCGCTACGCTCAATAAGAACCCGTAATAGCGGAAATCGGTTCGTGTTCCGCTTCAAAAGTCAGTTGTCTTTGCCCAAGTGTGAACTGCAGACGACTCTCCGGTGGTTCCATTCCTTCTTACTTGACTTCTGGGTCAACCCAAGCCGAATGGGAAGAAAAGGATCAGCCAAACAGCAGTCTACTTTGTACATTTTCTGAGGCAGACCCATCAGGCATTTTAGAAAAGGGAAGGGAACTTCTCACCGAAGGAGGCAGTAGGAATGAAGGAGGCGGGAAGCTACCGCTTATAGAATGCAAGCTTATCCTTGACTTTTTTTAGAGCTATGGAAATAATCAAATCAAAAAAGGTTTATGGATGAAGTAATCGGAGTGACAAATGGTTACGGTTGCGGAAACCGGAGAAAGTCGGGAACTGTCGGTTACCTTTTGAATCAAAGTAGCGACGAGCCGAGTACTACGACTACAGGGTGAGAACCTTCCCTGTAGTTGGTTACGCCTTTTAAGTGTTGGTTCTTCCATTTTGAGATATGGAGATAGATCCAGATAGAGATCTATATCTATCTATCGATAGATAGATATATTGAGAAATGGATATTGATCTGGTTTCAAGATCTATGAACAAAAGAGATCCCTAAATATCCATTTGAAAAAAGAGATGAATAGGCGGAGCCAGCTGAAGGAAGGTCGCGTTAGCGCCCCTGCAATCTTTCTAAAGCAACAAGCGAGAAACTGAACTTTCACTTTAAAAGGGCCTTGAATAAGAATATTAATTAGTAAAGGCGCGTTAGCCTATCTCTATCTAAGAGGCCTTTTCTTGCTCGTTAGCGCCCCCCTACCTATATTAGTTTAGTCATAAAGGAACTCAAGTTTCGCCTTTTGACAACCTTACTAATAGAAAATAGAAAGGGGAAAGATGCGCTCAAACATGCGAAGAAAGCTCTTCGAGCTTCCCTTATATTATAGAAAGGTTTGTAGAAAGGGGCATCTGAAAATATCCCATAAATATAAATAAATAAAGTAGAGGCTTCAAGGCTTGTAGTTTAGGGGTTCGCAGGGACAGGAAGGCCCAACCTATACAAGGGGCTAGCGCGCAATGGCTTTCTCTGATAGGGGCTCGCTTCTTCCTTCAAGCGGAGCTTGCTGCTTTTCATTTTGATAGGAGTAGGTGCTTGCTGCTCGTCAAAGCCGTAGCTTGCTGCTCGCTTGCTGTCTACTAAACGAGCCTTCACTGTCCGCCCGGTCCCTATCTTTTCTTTAATCTTAAGTCAAGTTCAGTCAAATCAATGAAGTGAACAGCCCAACCTCTTTGTTTGAAGCTTTTCCAAAAAGCTTCTACTTGTTTTCATTTCTTCCCCTAATTCCAAAACACAACAATAGACTTGCAACTATAGTATAGGAAAAAGCTTCTCTTTGATAGCGGTCATAGGGGGGTTCAGAAAGGATCTGATCGTAGATAGAGACTGAAACCTGTGCGGGGGTAGGGGCGGATGTAGCCAAGTGGATCAAGGCAGTGGATTGTGAATCCACCACGCGCGGGTTCAATCCCCGTCGTTCGCCCATCAATAAATGGACCTTTTGTTACGGAGACACAAGACAAACCTAGAAAGCATTTTTTCTGCAAGTCATCTCGAGGCTTTCAAACGCATCCAAGCAATTGGTATCCGATTGAAAGAGAAAGATAGAAACCATAGATTCGCGTCGCCTACTTGCTGAAAGCACAAATGGAATGGCTGATCATTCATTGTATGAAGTTTTTAAGACCTCACTAATCAGCCTTACACTTTCTAGTTCATAATGAATGAAATTCACCCCCGGATGAAGAGAAAATCTCTTCTCCCTTTTACTAAACCATGGGGAGCCCCGAGTAGTTTACCGGGCAAATTTAGTTGTCGTGACGATACCTTTCTTAGTGGAAGATCGGAAAAGACTGATCTTCATCACGAGACTGATCGGATCCGCCGTAGACACACGAGAGACCTCCACAAGGCAGGCTAAAAGAGTAAGAGGACAACAAGCAAAGAGTTATGCTTTCATTTCTTTGTTGAGATTGAAATCAAGTTATTTAAAAAGGGGGTAGGTATAATGCACGCAGGCCAAGTCAAGAAAAGGACTTCCTTACTTTGACTTTGATTTTCTAGTAGTCTTAATGACTAGTAGTTTGAAGCCTTAAGAAACCGGTTTTTTTTCGGCACTCGGTTCCTTCGTCTTAAGTCAAGTTCTGTTTACTTTTTCGATTCGGAACTCTTAGTCGAGCTGATGGCGAGATCGATTTTTTGTTCGAGGTGAAAGAGAAAAGAGAGGAACCTGCGCCCAATGGTGCTTTTACGAAAGTACGGTCACCGGTGGCTAATACCTTCTCGACACTATCGAACCTGAAATCGACTCTCAATCGCTCTTTTTAGTGGGGAGGAATCGTTTTCGTATCCTGGACTTAAGGAAGGCTAAAAGTGCCCTATCTGCCTTTACCTTTAAGTGAGAGGGGGGGCAGTGCCAATTGTTTGTTTTCAAGTCAAGCTCCGTATCCCTATCTCTTTTTAGGTTGGCATAACAAAGACTGAGAGTGCCAAGAAACAAAACAACACATACCCATCACTTTAGGAAGATTCGGGAGCCATAGCCAGCTAAGTGGCCCGTTCCGGCCAGCAGTCTCAGTCTTTCTCTGGTGAGTTGGATGCATATTATAGACGGATTATGATGTGGACCTGGAAATGAGTGATGAAATAGATAGCTCTTTCGATGGATAAGAAAGAGAATGCATGTACGATTAGATCATATCATCATATGTATGATTCCAAATAGTCAAAGGAAGTGACCTGTCCTGTTCTTTGACTGGATCGAATCGTACATCTGATGACTCCTTTCTTAGTAGCTCCTTTCGTTACATTATGCACTGAACTCGCTCTCGTTCAACATCCACCCCTACTTACTTAAAGCTGCACCCGCTAGGGAAAGAAAAGGGGGATATGGTGGAAGAAGATAAGATGGATCAGCAGTGGAAGTGTAAGAAGCTGCATTCTGAGCATCAGTGAGGAGTGTCTTCGTCTTATACTGCTTCTTATTATGCCTCGAACACTAAGCATCTGAATGGGAAGTTGACTTATGATAGGGACACCACTTTTGAGATTGATGAGTGGTGCCAGGTGAACTACCAGTGGACTGTTGGGTTTTATGAGAAGAGGGGTGGAGGGAGATTCTAAAGTGCTGGATTTATGATTCTTGGAATTGTTCTGAAATTTAGAAGACTGTGAGGAGGAACGTGCGGAGTCTTACTCGGTATATCACCTTGAGTAGGAGGGATCTTCCAACTCGGCAATTCCCCGAGAAAGATTGATTGATTCAGTAGTTCCTTCTGTCTTTCCCTTTAGCAAGGCTAAGCACAGCATAAGGGGCTCAGCTTTAAGTCAAGAAGGGCAGGGGAAACGAAACTCTTGTCTTGGGGAAGCGATCCCGAAAGCTAAACGCCTTGTTGTTTTTGGTGAAGTAGTCCCGAAGACAAATCTCAAGCGTAACCTACCCCGTATCTCACTTAAAGGCTTCTTTCAAGGAATCTCTTCGCTCCACTCTCCCTCAAGCTGGTGCTTTAGAGTAAATCATGCCCAGCTTGCTCAAGATACTCTGAATGCGATCACGCCCAAGGGACTTTGTGAACATGTCGGCTAACTGATCTTCGGTCTTCACATATGGAGTGCAAATTTCCTTTGAGACAACCTTTTCCCTCACAAAGTGCATTAAAGAAAGGGCCACCTCTATATGTTTTGTCCTTTCATGGAAGACCTGATTGGTGGATATGTGGATAGCAGCTTGGTTGTCCCTTTCTAGTAAGGGGGGCATCCTCATTGGTCCAGAAACAAAAAAACCAAGCTCCTGCATGAAACTCTTGAGCCAGCCCAGTCCGCATCGGAATAAGCAGATAGTTACAAATGACCATGGTTACCATATAGGATCCCTTTACCAGGAGATGCCTTGAGATACCAAAGAATCCGATGAACTGCTTCTAAATGAGGAACTGACGGTGTATGCATGAATTGGCTCACTACATCAACAACGTAGGTAAGGTCCGGTCTCGTAATAGTGAGGTAGATTAGCTTCCCAACTAACCTCTGATACGCTCTAGGATCCGTTCCCCTTCTTCAGTGCTGAGACGATGATGAACCTCCGGCTTCGCACCAAGTTTTCCTCTTTCCCGAAGAAGATCAAGAACGTACTTCCTCTGGGAGATATAAATGCCACGTTTAGATCGAGCAACTTCGATACCCAATCAGTCTCTTAGTTCTCCAAGATCTTTGATGTAAAAAACTTGACCCAGGTATGCCTTTAATTCCTTGATGGATTTCCCATCATCACCAGTAAGGACAATATCTTCCACATACACTAGAAGAAGAGCAAGCTACCTTCGGCCCTTCGTTTGATGAACACGGAGTAGTCTGCATGGCACCGCCTGAACCCAATCTCTACCATAGCCCCACTAAATCTCTCAAACCACGCTCGGGGAGACTGTTTGAAACCGTAGATGGCTTTCCTGAGTTTGCACACTTTGCCTTCCTCCCCCTTACACGTGAATCCAGGTGGAGGAGTAATTTATACTGATTCTTGAAGGTCACCATTCAAGAAGGCATTCTTGACATGCAGTTGATATAGAGGCCATCCCTTGTTGGCTGCAATGGAAAGGAGAAGGCGAACTTCTTTCATCTTTGCAACGGGGGCAAAGGTTTCTTCATAATCAACGCCATAAGCCCGTCTAGTTAGTGGGTGAACCCCTTTGCTACTAACCGGGCCAACTATCTTTCTATGGACCCATCAGGCCTTCACGGTATAAACCCATCTGCATCCCACCCCATCATAAGTAGGGCCTTTCTCTTAAGGCAATGGAACAAGTTCCCAAGTCCCATTTCTCTGCAAGGCTTCCATTTCCTCTTCCATAGCTTTCTTCTACTTCGGGTGAGACAATGCTTCGGCAAGACTGGAAGGTTCTCTGATTGAAGAAAGAAAAGCTTTAAAGGAAGGGCACGATAAGAGAGAAAATGGCTAATGGGATGGTTAGTACATGATCTCTTTCCTTTCCTAAGAGTAATTGCAAGATCCGAGGAAGAAGAAGGAACAGGAGAAAGAGGAGGTATTTCAGTGATAGGCGGACCTGAGTCCTGAGAGGGCATTTGATGGGTCATCGTTGGCTCAATGGACTGTGCCTTCTTCTTTTGTCTCTGATATGTCTTAAGCTCACAAGACTGAAACTGAGGCGCCCCGTCCAAGGAGTGACTCTCTCTCAGCTCAGAACTAGGATAGATGGATGAACTATTCTATTTTCAAAGGGAAGAACCATTTGTGATCTGCTTCCCTCATCACTACACTTATCTCCCTTCGGGAAGCCACCATCACAAAGTAGCTTCCCTTGGTTTGACAAATCAGGAACATGCTCAACAAAAGTGACATCCAACTAAAGATATACAAGACCATCTTTTGGATGAATACACTTGTACCCTTTCTTGCCAGGAGAGTAACCAAGAAAGACACATGGAATGGACCGATTATCAAACTTCTCACAGGGGTAGGATGTAACACATTTTCAAACGCAACACAGCCAAAGACACGAGGAACAAGATGGAATAGAATCCGGAAGTCAAAAAAAAATGGTGATTTTCCATTCAATACACGAGAATGCATTCTGTTAATCAAATAGCATGCAGTAAGAATAGCTTCAGACCAAAAACGGAAGGGAACTTGCATACCTGCGTAGAAAACCCTTACCTTTATATACGGGGCGGTTGCCGCTTTCAAGCCTGCAAACGGTGCACCCTTATTTGTTTAGATAAGGAGCTCGAAAGCAACAACCCTACTTACTAATAAAGGGGCTCGAAAGCACCTTTACTAACATATACGGGGCTAGCGCGCACTTCCGTTTTCTACGCTGGACTTGCTTGAAACAACTAGCTCTACTTCCGGCTTTAAGGAGCTTGACTGAAAAGTATAAGTATAATAAATATGTTGACTGATTTTCCGAACGGTTGTTTTTACGACTTCCGCTACCCGAAGCTGTCCTACCTTCTATAAACTCCCATTGTTTAGAAATGCCCGGCTTATCTGTCGAAGCTGATGATCGAAAGAAAACAGATTCATGAAAGAGACGAGGAAGCATTAAGGGCAACTATCGGAGCTAGTCCGGAACTCCACCTCGGGGGGTGTAGGGGGGTTATCTTCCTTTCCTGTAGCTACAGGAGCGTATAGTCACCAACTGAACCAACTGGAGGGAAGGCATCTCTAAGATACTGAATATCGTTCATATCTTTGGAATTGGGATAGCCAGTCCGGATGTCATCCACATTTCCAATTTGACCACCAAGGTTAGTGTGCAGAGGGGCTTGGAGTGTATGGCTAACAAACCTTTCCCTTTTGAAATCCCCGATTGACTTTTGAAACCCAGCTGAAAGATGAGAATCCATTACCATGGTCGAGAGCAGGCGATTGATCGTCCAATCCTTGCATAGAAAGAATAGTGATTCACGCCTTCGTGGCGAAGAGTCGATTTTGAAGGAATAGACACTGAATCATTTGGAGCCCCGGAGACTCAAACCTTTCAGGTGGCGGGGAATACCTTGTCCGGTCAGTCCTCCGGGCATACCGCCGGTGGGCTTTCTGCCATTTGTTCTTTTGAATTTCTTCCTGGATGACTTCGATAGGCAAATATCGAGTCGTCTGCCCGCTGGTACGGTCGATTTTTATCTGATTGTATCATAGCTCCTCCGAAGGGAAGCACAATTGATGATATCAAGCAAATGATATTCATACTAGAGGGTCTTTTACAAAACCTTAGCCTCGAGGCTAAGCTGATCTTTTTGGTTCCAGGCGGTACACCCATCCCCATTAGATGTATGGAGATGCTTTTATCCGTGGATGAGGAAGGTAGAATACATTCTGTTGAGAGGAGTCCGTAAGATGAAGATGAAGATTTCCATATGATCAAAATCTTCCAAATTATTCTATGCTGATCTGAGATGTTTATTTTTTTTTTTTTTATTGAAGACCTCGATAGGTGAGCGGTGGCACCGCGTAGTGCACAAAGCCTTCTCATACTATACTAAATTATTGCCATTATTACATTATTATAATATAAAAAAAGAAGCAAGACCATAGATTTTCTTATTTTCCTTGCACCGGCTCTGACTGGTTAATCAGAGACCGATGCTATTGCCCAGCACAGGTACCCCCTTACTTAGTAGATATAGTTATTAGGTCCGGTATAATTGATGCTGGGAAAAGGCGCTCAGGTGCGCTTACAGTCTTATGTTAGTTCAGCTGCATATCTGCAGAGGAACGGCATGCAAGGCTTCATTCTATTATAACCTTGGGAGCCGCACGTGCATCAACCGCCGGTCGTTACTATCCCACCTAACCACTGGTCAGATTTGAACCACAGGCGCGTTGTCACAACTGTGATATTATGATGCACTTCCAATGCCTCCAAAGGCGGAGGTGCCCGTTTACTTCGAATTAAATCATAACACCGGAACATACGACCATATTTCAAAGATTTTGATAAAGGAAGGGTGGGGTCCGGTCGAAATACAACAGCGGGAGGATCCAAAAGATCACGAGCCGTGATAGAGTAAGAATAACTAGCTCGAATATGCCATTGAGAATACGATAGACATGATTGAAGCCAATACTTAAGCATTAATGTCTCAGCTAGCATAGTCACGTCATCACCATACTGATTCAAAAGGCTATTAGCTACTTGTTCTAAATAAGCCCAATCCTCAGCACAGGACTCCCAAAGCATAAACCTTACCATTCCCATTTGGTACGGGCTAACATCTTTATATTCTGAAAAGCCAACCCAAATTTCGAACGGTAAAGGAATAATCCCCCCGGGGGAGTATGCTACAAGAATGTGGCGGAACCTATGTCGGTTATAGTTAGGGTTAATGTGTTCCGGGGGAGAAGAATATCTTCTGTATTCCGCACCTCTCATACGAAGAGAAGTACGAACACAAGTAAGACCCGCGCTCTGACACACAGCGTTCCAAGCCACACTATGGGAAACTTCCTTTAACATTCTACCTTTAATAGGCGACAGATCCCGATCCTGAATTCGGAATTTCTTCGCGAACTCAAGACCTCCTAATCAGAAGTCAGAGATTTCGGAAGCGAAATAGTTACTCCTAACAAGGACATAGACTCCTTATAAGCCTCTGCTACACGGGGATCCCCGATGACAATATCGTCACCGAGGAGAGCATAGTCAAGAAAGACTCTACCAGGATAGACTTTATCTGCAGAATACCATAGGAGAAAGTGATGTCATAATGCAAACAATGCCCAAGAAGACAAGTAAGCAAGAGGTTGACCTCTTGCGAATTTTACAAGACGGTTGCTACGAGCTTTTCGGCTCGTCGGGGCCTGGAATGCATTTACTCCAAGACCCGAAACAACCCATGCAAAAGCCGTAACGCTATTAAACAAGGTCTCAATCTACTTCCATTGTATCTGTAACTGACTTCTATCCGTTGCAGATGACAAGTCAAAACTAAATAGAGAACGCAATTTTGACAACCTATCAAGTGGCTTAGTCTGATTGTAAGTTCCATCTGTTGGAATCCTACGTAAAACAGACATAGACCAATCATGAGCAGGCCGCAAAAGAGCGTCGTTTAAGAGCTGACGGAATCGCAAAGACCAAATTGAAAATGCTTTTCCAGCGCCCTCTTCCTTGAAGGCAAGCCTTCCGGGTGCATACTTCGTCAGTATCTCCTCATCAGTGAGTCTCTGTCATGTGCCCGAACCTTCTCACTTCATTGAGAAGACTCCAAATTCGGACAGAATGGCAGCAGAACGAAAAAATTGAGCACCTAGATCTGGTACAGTAGAGTACATAGACCATGGAAAGTTCACATCGTCAGGGTCATCCCTCCGGGAGGACAGGACCACCCGATCTGGTGCGAAGAAAGAGAACAGTGGGGTAATATACCCCACTGCCCAATCTAGAAAACACCTGGTTGGAACGGCCAAAGGTTCCCGGCAGCTCTTTGGGTTTTATCCCGACGTTGGTGCCTGCAGTGTCATCCGATCCCACATAGCGACTGAGAATATATCCCAGATCATTCTGTGGAAAGGGGTGTTCCCCTTGGGAGTCGAAATGAATCTGTTCCCTTGGGTACTAACCGATGATGACGACCACTGAGGGAGCCAGCGTAGACCACATTCCATGGGAATATCAAAGACCCACGGAATGTACCGTTCAGCCAGATCCATGCATACTTCCCAAAATGAATGAAATTTTGCATTCAATTGGGTAGTGGGACCCTTAACAATGGTCTTAAACTGAAAGTGAGTATCTTCTTTTTTTTGAACAGGAAAATTGGGTCACGTAGATCTTCTATTTTGTAGATCTTCTATTTTGCCGTAATTCGTTAATTGCTCCGTACGAATTGACTTTTTCAAAACTCGTTGTAAGATCATTGAAGGAAAGGTTGGTCAACAATTTGGAGTTCTACACGGAAACGAAGACTTTCGAGAACAAATATTGGACCGGGAAGAAAAAGGGGGAAAAAGGAAAGGAAAGTCTAAGCGCATATGGCAAGAAAAGGAAATCCGATTTCGGTAAGACTTGATCTGAATCGTAGTTCAGATTCAAGTCGGTTCAGTGAGGGCGACCGCGAAAGTCACCGAAAGAGAATGGGTCAGTCTTTTTCTTCAGTTTGTCCTATAAAAAAAAAAAAAAAGCGTGGTAGGACGTTGCGGATGTCCGGGACGGACACGACTTCTTCTAACGCTAGAAGACCACTGGGAAAGACCCGGGACCAGAGCATGTCGTGAAAGAAGCACACTGGGCGGGCGTGCTTCGACCGTGTCTCCGGGGCACAGTTGAATGTAGATATCATGAACGCGAGGTGCAGGATACCAGGCCGAGAAACCCGGGCAACCACCCCCCCCTATGCGCCGATCGCTAGCGCATCCAGGCCCCCGGCGCCCAGCTCAGCTGGAGAGGCCTAGCCTGATCTGAGAAGTGCTAATTCGGTTCGGATAGACTGAATTCAAGAAGGCCGCCGCCCCTGGAATCAATAAGAAAACTAAAGAAGTGCTAAGTTTCAGATCAGTGAATAAACCGAAACGAAAGAAGAGACCTTTCTCGCTCAGCGCCTAAAGCGCACTATGCTCCGCTTCAACAAATAAGAGTTTTCGGTGGAACCGGTGAACCACGCGAGCTGGTTAGATGCGTGGGACAGAGGGCTCGTAGTACCGGCTAGCGCAGCTATGCAGTGGAAGGGAAGGAGCCTAAATCGACCCCCTTCTTTCTTTTTTTTCAAAGAAAAAAAAGCAGTACAAAGAGATTAGACTCTCGGATGAGACTAAGCAGCCACCGACCGTTCCGACGCGCCCCTGACCTATCTTGATTAAGACCGAAAACCAATCTAAAATGGAGCCTAGTTTAAGCTGTCAAACAAATGATAGAATGGAAAATTAAGAATATCCCACTACACTAGTAGGGAAGGGATATGGATGGAGTCTCGCTCAGTAAAGGTAAAGAGAAGAGAGTTGTAGATTCGTAGAAAAGGAGAAGAGCCTTTACTTTATATCTTAATGTTATTAGTAAAGCGCTAACGCTGCAATCTTTTTAAAGTAAGAAGCGCGAAATTGGACTTTGAGAAAGAAGGTGCTTGTTGCCGCTTTATTAGTAAATAAGCTTGTTTTATATCAACAAAGGCGAAAGGTTGCTTTACTAATTAGATAATATAAAGCGCGTTAGCCTATAACGAGTAAGGGGCCTTTTCTTGCAGGGGTGGCCGGTTGGCTATACAGGTTGAATCGCCGATTCCGTGTGGTAACAACTTGCTTGTGGACAAAAGGAACCGTCGAATAACTAAGTCTTATATAGCACTTACCTTAAAGTTAAAGAAAGGCGCAATCGATGCTCTTCCTTTTGTCGAGTAGATTTACTGTCTCTCCGGTTTCTGCGAAACCTTCCAGCCTGAAACTTCCTTATACATGATGGGACCCTTCTTTTCTTTCAGTCATTTGACTTGCAGTCCAATTCCCTGGACTTGAATCAATGACTTAAGGCCTATTCTTGAAGGTATTATAGGCAGTAGCCCGGGCATTCCGTACATCGCTGCCGTCCTTCGTGACTGCAGGAAGTCGATGGTTGGATACACCAAGACCGGGGCCCCCAAAGCTAATGGTCTCCAACTCCGTCCTAGGCCTCCTTCTAGTCCGACTTCCTAGGTGGTAGCATGTCAGGCTCAGCTAAAGCCGCTCACACACAGCAACTCCAGCAGCAGCCGCCAAAGCAAGAGGGTAGGGGTACGTTCACAATTCTGCTACTTAAATGTACTCTTTAATGCTCCCGGTCTTTGTTGTTTAGCCGGCCGATCCATAGCTTGGCTTGCCGTCGAAAGAAGCAGCACGGGGATGGCGCATATACCTTTCCTTTTCTGTTCTTCGATCCTGTCTTTTTTCTCCACATCGCTTTCCTCCATCTCATCAACCTTTCCATTTCTTTATCAAATTGAAATTTCTTCCCAAAAAGCCACCCTCAACAGTAGATCCTGTTGATTCGGTTGAGGCGGAACAACAAAAAAGAGTTGCATCCGTTAAAGACCCATCACCAGCAGCGAGACTAGTGCCAGCATCCTTGCCTGTTCCAGCATCCCTTAGCGTTGATCGAGCAGCGGCTTCACTTAACAAAGAAGACCTGTAGCCAGCCATTGATCTTGTCGATCCACCCGCATTAGTGGCGGAGGAAGAAGCTTTAAGGGCAAAAAAGGGGGATATACATAGCTATTTTCCTGAATTCACTCGGGATAACCACCAGCTATAAAGGTAGCAAAGAAAGTTGATCCACCTGAAGCAAAGGCAGGGGCACTACCAGCAGCATACCTTCCATATCGAGATCGTGATCCAGATCCGTATACGAGGCTATAAGCACCAGAGCAAGCACCAATAGCAGTTGATCGGGAAGTATATCCAGTAGTAGATCCGGATGGATCTTCTTTTAGGTTCTTATTAGTAGCAGCCGGCGACCTTTTCTTTTTTTACTTCACTCTGCAATCTCTTCTTTCGATCCAGCAGTGGACATAGAGACAGAGGTGGATGCAATTGACCGAGTGGAGACAGCTGTGGAAGCAGCAATACCTTGCCTCCTGGAGGAGTTAAGTAAGTAGGGCCCGCGGGAGTAGCAAACTAGTCCCATCTTCTCTTTCTCTCAACTCAATAGTATAGATGCATCAGTCGACTCTGTGGATTCTGTTTATTCCGTTTCTTCCGAATATCGATCCTTTCGTCAAATCATGTCTACGCGGGAATAAAGCTTTTCAAAGCACCCGCAGGAAGGAAGGAGCGAAAAAAAAGTATACACTTGAGGTTTGGAACCCTATACAAGGGGCCTTTCCTTTCAAATGACAACTGCCTCTTCCTGCTGCGAGGGCGTTGCACGAAACCAAAGAGCCCCCGCCCGATCAAGTACCAGTTGCTTCGCAGGTAGGCCCACTTAGGTTAGGGGGGCATTGTGCCTCAGTTCTTACCAACCTCCGGTGTGTAATCGACATGTTGCTAGCTTCAACTCGGTTGAATAAGAATCATTGATTCTCTCTGCTGTCCATTTCTTATTCATTCAGGGCGCTCGGCCGGTGCTCCTTTCTCAAACCAGAACTACTCTGAACGTTAAGGAAGATAAGGGAAGACCCCCTGGGCGAACCGACCGAAGGGAAGGGACTTGACTTATCCGAACCGAACGATAGCGGCTTAAAGCTAAGCCTATCACGAGCAGCGTCGCTGCTTGATCGGCGGGTAGGAGCATCTCAAAGTATGGAGCAAAGGATCAAGCGCTTTGACTTTGTCTCGGGGGATCCACCACAGGTTGGGTTTGAGAGCCGTGTGATGGGTGACTATCCAGCACGGTTCGGAGAGCACTTTTAGTCTGCGTTGGTGAATGGAAGCCCCCCCGCAAGAAAGAAGCGGCTCTTCCCACGGCGGAGTCACCATTGACTCTATTTATTATTATGGTAAATCAGTGTATCAAGATGTCAATCTGAGATCTTATTTCGGTTCGATACGTCCACCTACGAGACTCACCTTTGGCTTTCGTCTCGGTAGGTGTATTATTCTACATTTTCCCAAAAGAACATTCATTCATTTCTTTCTTCCCCGTCGACCACGACGACTGAAACGACGCGAAAAAACCAGATCCAGAAAGGAGAAGGGCCGGTGGTGGACATTCGGGAAAGTCGGGCCGATCGGGTGTCTTCATTCAAGCGACGATACAGAAGAAGAACGAAACGAAGTGAAAGGCTGGGGGGCAAGGAAAAGAGTCGAGTCGATCAGGCTCGACGACCGGGAGAAGCAAAACGAAAGAAGGATTTGGCCGAAAAAAAAGCAAGGCTATGGATACCATGACCGACCACCATCGATAAAGAAGAATCTTTCTAAATCACTTCGGGTCAGCGGGGCCTTCAAGCATCCGAAATACGCCGGGGTTGTAAATGACATAGCGTTCCTGATAAAAAAAGACAACTCCTTCAGAAAAACGAAGTTATTCAAGTTCTTTTTTCCAAAGAAAAATCAGTCCCGCTCTGACGGCCCGACGAGTCATCTACTTCAAAGGACCCTCCCTGCAGTGCGCCCCTCCTTGAATTATTCGGTCATGCAATACTTATTGAATACAAAGAACAAAATGAATTTCGACCCCGTCGTAGTTCTCAATCATTTCGTGGCACCGGGCCTTTCTGAACCATCTACGATGGGAGGAGCGAATGCACAGGGAAGAAGCTTAGATAAGAGAATACGTTCTCGCATCGCTTTTTTTGTAGAAAGCTTGACCAGCGATAAAAAGTGTTTGGCCGAATCCAAAAAGAGGTTGACCCACTTCATTCGCCAAGCGAATGATCTTCGCTTCGCGGGAACAACAAAAACCACCATCTCGCTCTTTCCTTTCTTCGGTGCTACCTTTTTCCTTCTAAGAGATAGGGAAGGGGTGTATAATAACCTTTTTTTTGAGGCTGCCCGGAAAAAACTCCTAGGTCAATTAAGGAAAAAATGTTGGAACCTCATGGGTAAGGATAAGGTAATGGAATTGATAGATAAATTCATAAACCTAGGTGGGATAGGAGAATTGATAAAGGGAATAGAGATGATGATAGAGATCATACTGAGAAACAGAAGAATTCCGTACGGGTACAACTCTTATTTAAACGAAGTCAAAAAAATGCGATCTTTGTTGTCTAATAGAACAAACACTAATACCTTAATTGAGTCGGTCAAGATCAAATCTTTTTATCAAAGTGCTTCTCCGATTGCTCAAAACATATCTTTTCAACTGAGGAACAAAAAAAGATCATTTCGTTCCATTTTTAGTAAAATAGTGAAGAAGATTCCATTAGTAATGAATAAAGGGGTTGAGGGGATCCGTATATGTTGTTCAGGTCGATTAAAAGGCGCAAAAATAGCTAGAACTGAATGCGGAAAGTATGGAAAAATATCTCGTAATGTATTTAACCAGAAAATCGATTATGCTCCTGCGGAAGTATCTACTCGTTACGGAATCTCAGGTGTCAAAGTGTGGATTTCATATAGTCAAAAAAAAGGGGTACGTGCTATATCCGAAACGTACGAAATATAGTAAATATCGTAAAGGCAGATGTAGTAGGGGTTGCAAACCGGACGGTACACAACTTGCTTTTGGAAGATATGGCACTAAAAGTTATAAAGCTGGTCGTCTTTCATATCGAGCCATTGAAGCAGCGCGTCGGGCTACAATCGGACAATTCCATCGTGCTATGAGCGGACAATTCCGAAGAAATGGTAAGATATGGGTAAGAGTTCTCGCGGATCTCCCTATTACCGGGAAACCTACAGAAGTCAGAATGGGAAGAGGAAAAGGAAATCCTACGGGTTGGATTGCTCGTGTGTCCACGGGACAAATCCCATTTGAAATGGATGGTGTGAGTTTGTCAAATGCTCGACAAGCCGCTACATTAGCGGCGCATAAACCATGTTCGTCAACCAAGTTTGTTCAGTGGTCGTAACATAATTGGTTAGTGGGGAAAAACCGGGCCGAGATTCTAAAAAATTAGGCGAAGTGCTTGTTCCTGAACGACAGAAGTGGAAAGACACTAAGGGAGAGGGATATACTCCTTTATTTTTGTAATCGCCGAAATTGTACGACTTGTTCCAGGCGTACTACCCTGATACGTTACGGTTATATCTTCCGGCCTGGTTTAGAAAGTGATAATAGAATGCCTGCAGAACTTAGGTATTCAAAAAGAAACGATTTTCTGATTGTAGAATCGGATGAGTTGTTTAGCTCTTTCCTCGGCTTGACTAGAATTGTTGGTCTTTATCAATCGAAGTAATGGTTTCTCGCTTTCTTCTTCCTTCCCTATACCTAGACTGAGTCTTTTTTCTTGACTCGTTGAAGGGGAGCATTGAAATGAGTGACTCCTTCTGCATGCATGGAGATCATAATTCCGAGTTTGAGGCAGTATCCGCCTCGCTCAATGCGCTCTTCTACTTGAACCTCTAACTCAGCCATGAAGCCTAGCCTAGTATTTCCGAGATGAAGGATTCAGTTGTCTTTCCTTGGCGCTGTGGCCTCTTGATAGCTACAAGGAAGTCGTCTGCATAACGAGCATAGCTGATCAGGCTACCGGGGTACTTGATCATTTCCAAATCAAACTGATGGATAAAGATGTTCATGAGCCCGGGTGACAAGGAGCTGCCTTGTGGGATTCCCTTTCCTCTTGTTGAGTTTTTTTTTTCTATCTTAGATAAAGATAGATAGATGTTGTAAGGAAAGCACGAATTACCTGAGCGAACTGGTCATCTTTAATTTAATATTGAATTTCATTTAATATATATATATGGCAAGCGAGGAACGAGCGGCAAGCAAGGGGAGCTTAACACAAACATCCAAGGAAAAACAAAGCACCCTTGCCTTTCGGTCCTAAATAGTCATAAAATAGTGATATACATCTCTTCATATTACGCTCCATAATCTTAGACTTTGATTTTATCTGGTTGGAGCTAGAAACGTAGTAGCTTGACAGGCCAAAGAGAGCAAGCCAACCAAGTCTTTGTTACGCCCGTGTCTTTCTTCGGAATGAGGAAGGTGATTACCCACCTTTTTGAGTTGGATAGATGGTCGTCTAAGGTGAATCCTTCTCTCTTTATGTTTATGCGCCGGTACAATTTACTAGAATCAAAAGCCAAAGAAAGTCCCCGTTTGGATCATACGTTTGGCCAAGAATCAGAGATAGTTCAACAGGTTCCCTTCCCATGATAAGTTGCCCCCTCAACTAAACATTTCATGCGATGGCTGACTACCTCAGGAACTGGCCTCTCGAAAGATTTGTATCATTCCCAGTTTTGAGTGGTATGTTCTTCAAATTCGGGATGGAAATAGCATTTCTAACATTACCATATATTTGGCCAACATACCGAGACAGATATAGCTCAAGTGAAGTTGAGCCATCTTCCAGGTCCGGATATGGTTCAGCATCGAGCACTGTTCCAAGATTTCCCCCATCTGTTAAGCTCGGTGGGTAGGTCTCAAAGGAGACTTTTTAATAGAACTTAGCTTTTGCCCCCTTTACTCACTGCCCGCGAGCGGCAGTAGAAAATGCTTTGCAGATCCCGCGCTTTACAACCCCGATCTAGGAACAATCACTAATTACTAAGATTCCGTTTTGATCTAAAGGTACTGGAAGTCTATCATTTTGCTTGTTCAATAAAAAATCCTAGCCTGGTGAGAATCACGACTTGTATCTGTGATGATTTCGAAATAGATATAAATAAATAGGATTTTGAGCTACTCTTTCAAATAAGGAGGAACCTCAACAGTCGACCCGCCTTAACTCCTTTCAAAAGGAGGGTCTGAAAGAGAAGATCCCCTCTGAAGATATGCGTATCTCCTCTGAAGAGAACTAGCCTGGGATAGAAGATATTGGCACCCTTTTTGGCAAAGACTTTTGAGCCCCGGGTTAGCTAAGATACATATATTTTGAACTTGTGATTCGGGCAGCTCCTATATAACTTCTCTGGAAAGTAGGGTAGTAGCGCTCTCCTAGTCTAAAGGGGTCACCCTGGCCCTCTCCTCGTTTTGAAATGGGGGGAACTGCGCTTCGATTGAGTCTTACAGACCGGATGGACGGACGCGGACGACTGCTTCTGCTTCAAAGCAAAGGGCATAAGTAAAGTAATACGAAATTATGGTACTCCTGATAGGCAATAAGTTTGTTTATACCAAACTCAGGCAAGGTCCCATATGTATATGTATTCTGCAGCAAATGGCACAGCTAGCTCTTCCACTTCAAAGAAAGAAGTTCAGCTTTCCTGCTGATGCGGAGGGCATGGCATACTCGAGATCAGTGACTATGGACCAGAAGCCAATAACTAATTAGTTGCCGAAGCGGAAGGCTCTTCAAGAGTGGTTTTCAAACGAAGGGAGTAGAGGAATTCGATCTCTTGTCTTAGAAAGGTAGATAGGGACCTATTATTAATATTACCTTTTTTTAAGTAACTAAGCTCACTCCCTCAAGCTTTGCTTTCTTCCTTCCTGAGCTTAAGTTGTATTGGAAAAATTGGGTTAAGCTCTTCTGGCTGAATCCGACTCTGGGCCTGCCCTTTTGCTAGCTTTTTCATTATGCTGGTTCATATACTGGAAATCTCTCAACACCGTCAATCCACCTTCCCGCTTGATATCCCGTTTTCCTTATCTCGTGCAATTAAAGGGAACGAGACTGGAAAGCCCAAACTGAGCCCGGCGGGGTCAGAAGAGTTCAGAGAAGGTTGGATCCGGGAAGGCTTAAGCCGATACCGAGGGTTTTGAAACCGATCGATATGCAGACGCTGCAAAAGCAAATTCATTCGATTCCGAGATGATAGGTTGGGGCTTGGAAGGCCATTTTTCCAAATCCGGGGGATGAGCCTTTAAGCGAGAAGAGGCATATGAAGCATCTGACTTCGCTTCCTCAATCAAGGTAAGGTGATTTGAGAAGCTATCGAAACTATTCCGAAGTTGATGATTTCGTTCTAGCTAGGGCAATAGCAGGGAAAGAGAGAAGTTAACGCTCTCCAACTAAGAAGCACTCACCTCCTAATAGAAGAGATAACGTAAGGAAGAAAGACTAGCAGATGCGGACGATGTAAGCGGTCGATCAATTGAGACTACTTATAGTCCGCTAACTAGGGGAAAGAGAAGAACTACTATGAAAGGGATCTTCTTAATTCATATAATACAAGAGGACGATACAACTACTACTATAGTCAGAGAAGAGTCCGGAAGAGGAGAGGAAGCTGATTCTTCTCCAATTTTCTGTTGGATTCTAATGGGATTCAGGATTCAAATAGGAATTCGAAAGAGCGTAGAGAGATGGTCGAGCAAGAAGCGGGCAGGCATAGGTAGCCGACAGCAGCAATCGACCATCTTGAGCAGCAAGGGAAAGAAGGACCAACGACGATCAAGGAAGAGAAAGCGGGAGTAGCAAGCAGACGCAGGAGGGACAAACCTAATTTCGATTTCATCATAGGTAGAGATGGAGCACAGACAAATGAAGGAAGGAACCATGGAAAGAAGGGGCACCACAATCAAGAAATTCATTCTTGTTACGCTAACTCATGCGGATAGAAGACCTACCGCAAAGAAGGAGTTGGTGAGAGACCGGCTTAGGCAACTATTCGACTGCCGGGCCGTTCTAGTGGCAAAGGAACCACATAGTGAAGGTGGGTATAATATAAGGGGGGTATTCAACAGGAATGCCTCCAAGCATACTGCCACTAAGAAGATAAGAGAGTGCTTTACCGGGCAGAGCACTCGATGTGAAATTTCACAAGGCCTGGGCTCCCATATGGTTGTATCTCATCAAAGAAGATAAGGAGGGGGGAATAAACATTAGAAGAAATAATGGAAATTGTAGACACTAGGAAAAAGCGCAAGAAGTATCAGAAGAGTCAGCCAGAGCAAGTCATAGACAAGCTTCTCAAATGTAACGATTGGTACCAAATATATACCGGTCTTAAGGAAGCTTGCCGTGCAGTCCTATGAGAGCATTCGGAATCTATACGAGGATCCGCAGGTAGTTCGAGATATGCAAACTACTTTTGGAGAGATATTTCTATATTATTTTGAGAGACATGGACAAAGAGAGGAGTATGAGTTCGAAGAGCTAGAAGAGATATATCTGTTACTGGATTGGATTGCTTGTCAACTATCTTTTCACAGGCCGATAAAAACAAAGCAGCTATTCATTTATGGAGTGCCAAATATGCGGAGGACAGCCCTTTTCCATATACTATCCCATGTTTTAAGAATCAGAATCTATTTTGCCAGCTCCCGAGGAGATGATCTCACTGGGGCACACAATTACTATGATCTATGGGTTTTCGATTCATCCCACGAACCAAAGGATGAACGGGTATTTCACAAGAAAGCAAATGTGCCTATCGTAATGATAGCCAACAAACTACAAGCTAGCATGAGAGATCAGGGACCCTTTAGAGCAAGGTACATCAGGATGAGAATCTCATCAAATATACATGATCTAGATGAAGGCAGGATTTTTGCAAAACTTTGGGGATGCAGAAGGGTGCGCAATTCACCCTTCGCCTTCTTTAGTACGACACCAAATCATGTTCACCTTGACTATAATTATTGCGAGGGGTACTTTATCCCCTATCACCTCGATTCACAAGAAAGAAGCTTTCGCAAAGATTATATGGACTCATATCTACAATTCGCAAAAGAGATTGGATTGTGATCCTTTCTTATGAAATGGAATCTCAGGTTGATCCTTCACTTTCACTCTATTTGATTGATCTGCTTATATAAGAATATTGGATTCATTTCATTCCTTCAGCTTGAAAGCGGATCCTTCTTTCCGGATAAACAAAGGCGATAGATGGGTTCAGGTCAAAGAAATGCTTTTTCTAAGCTTGAAAGCCCTGGAACGAAGATAAGGGCCAAGTCGTTGACCATACGGTCTTCGAGAAGGAGCAGCTAAGGTACAGACTAATTCGATCTTTTGGTGGTATCATATATAAGCTGCGAATGCCTGTCCCTCTCCTCTCCGCCTAGGATTAGCTTGGGTTTGAAAGAGATTAGTCTAGTTAAGCAAATCCACTTCTTTTCGAACGGCTTTTGGCGGTCAGTCGCTCCAAGACAGTCAAGTCAACCCTTCCATTCCGGACCTAGGATTCACTTGAGACAGAGAGGCGAGACATGAAGAAAGCTAAGAACTCTTATTACATAGAGCCTCGAGTACCTGAACCGGAAGATCTCATTCCGCCTTCGACGGAGCTGAATCTGTCCTTTGAACATGGATGTGACTTCGAGTCAATGCCCTAAAACAAGAAACAGTAATTACAAGATTCCACAGATGCTCTCCTCAGTTTATCCGTCGTTATCGATGAAAAAAAAAAAGATAGCTATCTAGATGGGGATCTCCATGGATAGAGATCAAGTTGGTAGTACTCGATTGAGCCTCTTAGATGCGTCTATGCCAAAGTCAACACAATTATTGAAGTGAAGAAAACCGGTGGAAGTGGCCGGCGGTTAGATCTTTCAATAGGGCTTGTTACACCCTCGAGTCCACTCAAGAACTACTTGACTGACTAGCGACAGGGAGATTTGAAAGACTGATGGAGGGCACACCCCCGGTCGTAACTACCGCTTGAACGGGAAATGGGGAAAGAAAGCAGGACGATCAATCCCTCGTAGGAGCTCGGAGAAAGATAGCTAGAATCTATTCTATTATAAGGGGTGAAAGGCGGGTGAACTAGTCAAGAACGAGAGTCCGTAGTGCGCTTCAGAGAGTCTGAAATACCGGTTCAAGCTTTTTCAGGTAATGCAATTGCTCTATAGGCGGGTAGTTATCGCGGCTCAGGGCCGAGTGCAAAAGCAAGGTGCCATGCCAAGGAAAGACAATTCGTTTCAACCAAACGGACAAGAGAACTCAAATCGATAAAAGGAATGCTTAGGCGGGAGGAGAAACTCAATATTACATATTCCCTCGGGTCAAATCCATGTTCCTAAGTCAAGATTAAGCGACGGCGAAGGATAAACTTCAACGATAGGATAGGCGGGGAACCACATCCGTCTACGAAACTAAGGTTGTTGCGAGGGTCTCGGGCTCATGAAGTTTTGAGTCCGCGCGGAGGGAACAGGCTCAGGAGAAAGACGAAAGTCTCAATCAAATCAGTTCAAAATCAAAGAAAATAGAAAGAATAATGAATCATGAACAACTCACATTGAGATGTTGCTTAGGAAAGAAATCCCGTTTGAATGATAGTTTCAGCAACAGGAAGACTAGAACTAGAATCAATCCCAGGAGAACGAACTGCTTATGGAACGAACTACGACGGAAGATTTTCTTATGAAATGGAATGGAAGATCTGGTGGATCCATTTCTTATTCCATGGAAGATATAAAGAACCTGAGGCTTGAAAGCGAATTGGCATACTCACTGGATTGGACTGAAACCAGCCTATTTGAGAACTTTCGGGTCGGGGTGCGGTGAGAGAAGGTTTGCTTTCTAATGGATTCGAAGTTCGGCTTCACTTCCTCTTGTTGAAGAAAGAAAGCTGGTTGGTTCGTCTTGCTCAAATCAGCGAATTGCTATTGCTCTAAAGCATTTGTTTGTCGTCAACGAGAAGTCCTGAGAAAAGAAGTGGATTTGCTCACAGGCGGAGGATGAAATAGAACCCGACCGAAGTTGCTAACAACCGGCCTACAGTGAGTACTCCCGATATTACATTACCTTCGCTGAATCTTTCCTTTGGATTGTCCCTGAGGAATGAGACTTTCTTATTTATGCTTATTCGGAACTACGACTTTCATTGAATATTTCTTTCTCACCGACCGAAACCACTTTGACTGAGATTGGAAGTGGATCCTTCGCCTGCCATGGACAGGGACTTCTTCACTCAACTATGAGTACGGATCCGCTTTGTCGCCTTCTGAGCTATACGAAAGAACTCTCGCTTTCTAAACCCATAGGCCTAAGCCGAAAAGGTGGACGGAGAGAGGAGCGAAGACCTTTGCTTTGAGATTTCATCAACAGTCCCGTGCCAAGCATAAGAGTCAACTACGTCGAACCTGACGCCTAACACTCGGGATTCCATCCTGTTCTTTGCTCACTCCCTGGAGTGAGATTCTCAGTTTGATCCCTTTTCTTATCAGTTCGACTGAGCTTCATCTCTCATTCTTTATCACTATTTCAGTTACTGGAACAGCAAACTAAGATCTTTGGGAAGGATCTTCAGGACTCCCTTGCCCACCTGAAGGAAGAGAAGTGAGAAAATTACCTCGCTCACAACGTACAAGAAATTCCCTCTTTTCCGCCTAGAGTTCGCTACTTAGACTGGTGGACTAATTGGACTATTCTTTGGAATTATTGAAAGTCAAGAAGGATCTCCGCTCGACCCACTCGATCTTTACGCATTCCCTGACTAATGAGATCTTGAGCTTTCCTCTATCTATCGCCTGCCCCTTCCACACGGACTTCGAGATCCTAAAGTCGTACTTATCGATCTTCCTTCGTCTTGGTAGTTCTCAATCAATTCGTACAATCCAATAGGGGAGGGGGTCTTTCTCTTTCTTCTTTCGCATTCGCTTCGCTACTGACTAGCGGAAAGCTCGACGGGGAGAGGAGGATGAATGCAATTCACTACGGAAGTTGATAACAAACCTACTCAGATAGCTGGGAACTTAGGTAGGACAACTCACAACGGGAGGGACGCTCCTCTCATAAGAGGGTCACCTCACTACAGCCAATAACTACAACTACAGGAATGGCTCGCGAGCAAGGCTATGCCCCTTCTGCTTTCAAGTGGAAAAGATGAACTAATCAGTGCAATCAAGGATAAGAACTAGTATGAATACTACCCTGCTGGAAAACGGCCTAAAGCTGACTGAGACCCCTAACAACCATGGCTAACAGCCCTACTTGAGTGAGAAATTTTCGTGGCTCACCGGCCTTAGAGGAATGGATTGACCTAGCGTATATCGCATTTCATTTCCTAGTAATACCTGATACTACAACAAGTTCTCCAATGAGGCGTGTTCGAATCCTTTCATTTTAAGGAATTGGTTGGTCGTACAATAACAAGTATTATTGTATATAGTCTTCGATGAAAGAAAGAGAACAAAAAAGAAAATAATTGAAACTATTAATATTCGTGATGCAAGCATTGCTGTATTAGATCCAAAGGTTTGGTTTTTTCTTGACCTAGCTACAAGTACAAGGATGGGACTCTATAATATTGAAAGAAAAAATGTAGAACCTAAAAGGAAAAGAACATAGGAATTACTAGTCTTAGAATCGAGTTAGACCGAAATCAAGGTTTTCTTTCTTCGAGCTCGAGCGATCGCGCGATATTTTTTTCTTCTCATTCGAAATATTATGTGC